TAGATAGATACTTAAATCTATACTAAGTGAGTATCGAATCGATATTCATTCAAAAAAAATTCCAATATTTTCTTAGAAGAAGAGATCTTTCTCAATAATAATAACATGGACAAATAGGAAATCGAGATACACATTCTATGACCATTCTAAGCTTTCCCTCTCTTTTGGTGCCTTTAGTAGGGCTAGTATTTCCGGCAATCGCAATAGCTTCTTTATCTCTTCATGTTCAAAAAAATAAGATTGTTTAGAACCGATCGGATAAAATAGCAGTCATTTTGTTTTTCGACTTGTATCATAACATAGGTATTTCTTTTTTGAATGGAATAGAATAGAAGCGGATTCCGCCGAAAAAGTCTTATGGATGAAGAAAGACGATATACGGGGAAATGGAGTATGTGGATATATTGAATGGGGTCAGAGGAAGGATATGTTATTAGTTTAGATCGAATCAATTTAATGAATTACTCTTTAATGAATTACTCCTAAAGGTTCACATCAAACTAGTGCTAGTTGATGAGAGTTCCTTCGGAAACAAAAAGACTAAAGTTAACTTCATTTGGGGTCTTCTCTCAATTCCAAAAAATGCAAGCGGGTCAAGTATGAGTTGTCGATCAGAACATATATGGATAGAACCTAGAACGGGGTCTCGAAAAACAAGTAATTTCTGCTGGACTCTTAGCCTTTTTTTAGGTTCATTAGGATTCTTGTTGGTTGGAACTTCCAGTTATCTTGGTAGAAATTGGATATCTTTATTTCCGTCTCAGCAAATCGTTTTTTTTCCACAAGGGATTGTGATGGCTTTCTATGGGATTGCGGGTCTTTTTATTAGTGGCTATTTGTGGTGCACAATTTCTTGGAATGTAGGGAGTGGTTATGATCGATTCGATCGAAAAGAAGGAATAGTGTGTATCTTTCGTTGGGGATTTCCCGGAAAAAATCGTCGTATCTTCCTCCGATTCCTTATAAAGGATATTCAGGCCATCCGAATAGAAGTTAAAGAGGGTCTTTCTGCTCGTCGTGTCCTTTCTATGGATATCAGAGGACAGGGAGCGCTTCCATTGACCCGTACTGATGAGAATTTGACTCCGTGGGAAATTGAACAAAAAGCTGCTGAATTAGCCTATTTCTTGCGTGTACCCATTGAAGTATTTTGAGAAATGAGAGAAAATTGATTAGCCGGAGGGGAAAACTCAAGAATTTTCTTTTTCGAAAACATATTTCTATAACATAACTTAACTGAGGTTTCTTCCGAACCTTCAGTTGAGCTAAAGGAGCTTTCTATGGGACAAGGATAAAACAAAACTCTTTTGGTTTTGGGGTCTTTTATATGGATAGAAATCTACCCAACTCAAAAAAATAATAACAAGAAGTAAGAAATTGAAATAATGGATTCATCTCACAATCAACCATTTGGAAATCCACAATTTTCGCCCCTTTCTTTCTATCTTTTCGATTTTAAGTCCAATATATCTCAAGAAAAATAGATAAATACAGACTTGGTAGAATTGACACTTTAGATTCAGATAGATCATATCCTCTCAAAAAATTTTTTTTTTTCAATCGACACGCCTTAAGTTCTCTCTTTTTATGCTCCTTAATGCCCAAACAATTGAATCCCTTTTAAGGATTACGGATAACTAGCCAACTTATGTCTTGGATTGCAGCTCATTTTTGATCACGACAATAAGATTCGTCAGAAACTTTCCTCCATTTTATTCGATTCCTGACTTCTCATAGTCAACGAAATTATGTCGAAATATTAGCTATTTTTTTTGATAAACTAATAGAAGGGGAGTTCTTTCGTCTCAAAATCGGCATAATATGCATTACTAAAAGTAGTTCTTTCGGGCATTCAACGAAAGCAGATACTTTTGATGAATTGAGTTGAGATATTGGAAAACAATATTTTTGATTATTTATTCATTAGAAAAAAGCGGATTCTTAGTCAATTTCTAGCCTCTTTCTAGATTCAAGAACTAAGTCCGAAACCAAAACGAAAAAGGAGTGAATAAATTCCTAGGTTCGAGACCTTAGAATAGAACTCTATTAGATGACATAGAGTTGACGAATGAAATGTTTTCATTAACAATTCAGAGGTGAAAAAATGACAAAAAAGAAAGCATTCCCCCCTCGTTTATATTTTGCATTGCTAGTCTTTTTACCCCAGTCTATCTCTCTCTTATTTACGAAAAGTCTGGAATCTTGGGTTACTAATTGGTGGAATACTAGCCAATCCGAAAATTTTTGGACTGATATTGAAGAAAAGAGTATGATAGAAAAATTCATCGAATTAGAAGAACTTCTCCTCTTCGACGAAAGCATCAAGGAATACTCGGAGACACATCGACAAAACCTTCGTATAGGAATCCACACCGCAATAATCCAATTAAGCAAGATCCATAACGAGGAGCGTATCCATACGATTTTGCACTTATCAACAAATATAATCTCTTTCCTTATTCTAATTGCTTATTCTATTTTGGGTAAGAAAGAACTTGTT